TAATTCCTTAACCTCAATCAAAGAATTTCCTTTTGAGCCTGCACCCATTTTGCATTTTAAAAAATATTCTTTATTGAGAGAGCAAACAAGAATTGATTTTGAAAATCAAACAAAAGCTTTAAAATGGGTATTCGATGTAATTACAACTGATCCAAACGATCAAACAATAATTAGAAAAAAATCTATTGGAATAGAAGAAATCCATAAAAAGGTTCCTCGGTGGTCATACAAATTAACTGATGATTTGGAAGAACAGGAGGAAGAAAATGAGGAAGAATCTAAGGAGGATCATGAAATTCGTTCAAGAAAAGCCAAACGCGTAGTAATTTATACTGATAACAATCAGAATACCAACCCTATTACAACTACAAATAATACTAATAATAGTGATCAAGCAGAAGAGGTGGCTTTGATACGTTACTCGCAACAATCGGATTTTCGTCGGGATATAATCAAAGGATCCATGCGTGCTCAAAGGCGTAAAACGGTTATTTGGGAAATGTTTCAAGCAAATGTGCATTCTCCGCTTTTTTTGGATCGAATAGACAAAACATCTTTTTTTTCTTCTTTTTATATCTCTGAAATGATGAATCTCATTTTTAGGAATTTGGTGGGGAGAGAACCAGAATTGAAAATTTCACATTTTTATTTTGAGGAGGAAGAGACAAGGGAAAAAGAGAAAAAAAACGAAGAAAAAAAAGAGGAAAATGAACGTATAGTAATATCAGAAACTTGGGATAGCATTATATTTGCTCAAGCAATAAGAGGTTTGATGTTAGTAACCCAATCTTTTCTTAGAAAATACATTGTATTGCCTTCATTGATAATTGCTAAAAATATTGGCCGTATGTTATTATTCCAATTCCCCGAATGGTATGAGGATTTGAAGGAGTGGAATAGAGAAATGCATGTTAAATGCACTTATAATGGTGTTCAATTATCAGAAACAGAATTTCCTAAAGATTGGTTAACAGACGGTATTCAGATAAAGATTCTATTTCCTTTCTGTTTGAAACCTTGGCGAAGATCTAAAATACGATCTCATCCTAGGGATCAAATAAAAAAAAAAGGAAAAAAAGACAATTTTTGTTTTTTAACGGTTTGGGGAATGGAAGCGGAATTCCCTTTTGGGAATCCCCGAAAACGACCTTCCTTTTTTGAACCCATTTATAAAGAACTCCAAAAAAAAGTTAGAAAAGTTAAAAAGGATTTCTTTATACTTCTAAAAGTTTCAAAAGAAAAAACAAGATGGATCATTAAAATACTTCTAGTTCTAAAACGAATAATGAAGGAAATTCAAAAAGTAAACCCAATATTCTTATTTGAATTGAGCAAGGTGAAAGTATATGAAACGGCTGAAAATGGAAAAGATTCCGAAATAAATAATAAGATTATTCACAAATCAACCATTCAAATCCAATCCATGAATTGGACAAATTATTCACTCATAGAAAAAAAGATGAAAGATCTTTCTGATAGAACAATCACAATCAGGAATCAAATAGAACGAATCACAAAAGACAAGAAAAAAATAATTCTAACTTGTGCTGATAAAAGATCAAAATCACAGAAACATATTTGGCAGATATTCCAAAGAATAAATATACGATTAATACGTAAATCACATTATTTTATGAAATCTCTGATTGAAAATATATATATAGATATCTTGCTATGTATGATTACCATTCACAGGATCTATTTCCAACTTTTCTTTGAATCAACAAAAAGAATAATCAATAAATCCGTTTACAACGATCAAACAAATCAGGAAGGAATTGATGAAAGAGATCAAAATACAATGAACTTTTTTTCCACTATAAAAAAGTCCTTTTCGAATACTAATATTAGTAATAGTACAAAAATGTATTATGACTTATCCTCCTTGTCCCAAGCATATGTATTTTACAAATTATCACAAACCCAATTACTTAACAAGTATCAATTGAAATCTCTACTTCAATATCAGGGGACTTATCCTTTTATTAAGGATAAAATCAAGGACTATTGTATGACACGAGGAATATTTGATTACAATTCAAGACATAAGAAAATTCATAAGTCTGGAATGATTGAATGGAAAAACTGGTTAAAGGGGCATTATCAATACAATTTATCTCAAACCAAATGGTCGCGGTTAGTACCGCAAAAATGGCGAAATAGAATCAATCAACGTTATAGGATTCAAAATAAGGACTCAATTAAAGTGGATTCATATAAAAAAGAAAAAGACCAATTAATTCATTACGTGAAACAAAATTACTATGCAGCGGATTCATTGACAAATCAAAAAGAAAAATGGAAAAAACACTACAGATATGATCTTTTATCACATAAATATCTGAACTATGGGGATAAGGAGGATTTTGATATTTATGGGTCAAGATTACAAGTAAACGGGGTTCAAAAAATTCCATATAATTTCAATAAACCAAAATCCGAATCATTTTATGTATTGGTAAGTACAGCTATTAGTGATTATCTAGAAGAAGGATATATTATTGATACGCATAAAAATCTAGATAGAAAATATTTTGATTGTCGAATTCTCCACTTTTGTCTTAGAAAAAATATCAATATTGAGACCTGGACCAATACACATATCGGTACCAAAATTGATAAAAATACTAAGACTGAAAAAAAAATCAACAACAAATTGAAAAAAAAAGATATTTTTTCTCTTATGATTCATCAAGAAATCAACCCATCCAATCAAAAAAGTATTTTTTTTAATTGGATGGGAATGAATCAAGAAAGAGTTTATCATACCATATCAAATCTAGAATCTTGGTTCTTCCCAGAATTTGTCTTACTTTTTGATGCATATAAGATTAAACCATGGATTATACCAATCAAATTACTTCTTTTTGACTTTTATTTTTATAAAAATAAAAACATCAATATAAATAGAAAAAATAATCTTCAGATGATATCTCATCAAAAAAAATATCTTAAATTAGAAAATTCCAACCAACAAAAAAATGAGCAACAGGACCAAGTAAATCTTGTATCAGATCTACGAAAAGAAAACAAAAAAAAAGATATTGAAGAGAATTATGCGAGATCAGACATTACCATTAAAAAAGGTAAGAAGAAAAAACAATCCAAGAAAAACAAGAAAGCAGAACTAGATTTCTTCCTGAAAAAATATTTCCTTTTTCAATTAAAATGGGATGACTCCTTGAACCAAAGAATGATCAATAATATCAAGGTATATTGTCTCTTACTTAGACTGATAAATCCAAAAGAAATTGCTATATCCTCGATTCAAAGAGGAGAGATGCATCTGGATGTAATGCTAATTCAGAAAGATCTAGCTCTTACAGAATTGATAAAAAAAGGAATATTAATTATCGAACCAATTCGTCTATCTATAAAAAGGGATGGAAAATTGATTATATATCAAACTATAAGTATTTCATTGGTCGAGAACAATAAACACCAAACTAATAGAAAATGCATAAAAAAAAGTTATATTGATAAGAGGAATTTGGATAAACCCATTGTACGATATGGGAATATGCTTGTGAATGGGGACACAAATTATTATGATTTCCTTGTTCCCGAAAATATTCTATCTCCTAGACGTCGCAGAGAATTGAGAATGTTAATTTGTTTCAATTCCCATAATTGGAATGTTACGGATAGAAATAGAAATCCATTATTTTGCAATGAAAACAACATAAGAAACTCTGGAAAATTTTTGGATGAGGACAAGCATCTTAATACGGATACAAATAAATTCATTAAATGCAAATTTGTTCTTTGGCCCAATTACCGATTAGAAGATTTAGCTTGTATGAATCGCTATTGGTTTGATACCAATAATGGCAGTCGTTTCAGTATGTCAAGGATACATATGTATCCACGATTTAGAATTATTTAATTTAATAGTATATTTCCTATATCATATATATATATATATATCTATATTCCGTGACATTTTCGGTATATGAAAGCCGAAAGATGTATGCATATGCTATGTTATATTTTGGTAAATGATACAGATTTAATGGTGTATCCATTCAATTGGATATAGGAATAAATAAATTAGGGGAATCCTTTTAGATAGAAATAAATTCTTTTCTTTCGTTAATGTGGAAACATATTATCCCTTTCTATCCAAATCAAATTGAAAATTTGATTTGGATAAAATAAAGAAGTAGTATATGAATAAATCCAAATTTTTGTGTGTACTAGATGTGTGTACTAGATTAAAATAACCGACATAATTCTTTTTTTTATTATTATTATTTTTCCTGATCGGAAAAATCCATGAAAAAGAAAGAAAAAGGATAGAAAAATTTTTTATGGTCAAAAATTCATTCATTTCCATTATTTCACAAGAAGAAAAAGAAGAAAACAAAGGTTCTGTTGAATTTCAAGTATTCAGTTTCACCAATAAGATACGGAGACTTACTTCACATTTGGAATTGCACAAAAAAGATTTTTTATCACAAAGGGGTCTACGAAAAATTCTAGGAAAACGTCAACGGTTGCTGGCTTATTTGTCAAAGAAAAATAGAGTACGTTATAAGAAATTAATTGGTCAGTTGGATATTCGAGAGCCAAAAACTCGTTAATTTAATCGTTTGAATTTTTTAGTAGTATTCAATTTTTTGTTTTGATGAGTCTCGTTTTGAGGAATTCATGGAATAATGAATTAAGGAAGAAAAGATATGACAGTACCGGTTACAAGAAAAGATCTCATGATAGTCAATATGGGGCCTCACCACCCATCAATGCATGGTGTTCTCCGACTAATCGTTACTCTCGATGGTGAAGATGTTATTGACTGTGAGCCCATATTGGGCTATTTACACAGAGGAATGGAAAAGATAGCGGAAAATCGAACAATTATACAATATCTACCTTATGTAACACGATGGGATTATTTAGCTACTATGTTCACAGAGGCAATAACCGTAAATGCGCCAGAACAATTGGAAAATGTTCAAGTACCTCAAAGAGCTAGCTATATCAGAGTAATTATGCTGGAATTGAGCCGTATAGCTTCTCATTTGTTATGGCTTGGACCTTTTATGGCGGATATCGGTGCACAGACTCCCTTTTTCTATATTTTCAGAGAAAGGGAATTGATATATGATCTATTCGAAGCCGCCACAGGTATGCGAATGATGCATAATTATTTCCGTATTGGAGGAGTAGCTGCTGATCTACCTTATGGATGGATAGATAAATGTTTGGATTTCTGCGATTATTCTTTAACAGGAGTTGTTGAATATCAAAAACTTATTACGTGGAATCCCATTTTTTTGGAACGAGTTGAAGGAGTGGGCATTATTGGTGGAGAAGAAGCTGTAAATTGGGGTTTATCAGGACCGATGTTACGAGCTTCTGGAATCCAATGGGATCTTCGTAAAGTTGATCATTATGAGTGTTACAATGAATTCGATTGGGAAGTCCAATGGCAAAAAGAAGGAGATTCATTAGCTCGTTATTTAGTACGAATTGGTGAAATGAAGGAATCCATAAAAATTATTCAACAGGCTCTAGAAGGAATTCCTGGAGGACCTTATGAAAATTTAGAAGTACGACGCTTTGATAGAGCAAAGAATTCCGAATGGAATGATTTTGAATATAGATTTATTAGTAAAAAACCTTCACCCAATTTAGAATTGTCGAAACAAGAACTTTATGTGAGAGTGGAAGCCCCAAAAGGAGAATTGGGAATTTATTTGATAGGAGATAATAGTGTTTTCCCCTGGAGATGGAAAATTCGTCCACCCGGTTTTATCAATTTGCAAATTCTTCCTCAGCTAGTTAAAAGAATGAAATTGGCTGATATCATGACGATATTGGGTAGTATAGATATCATTATGGGAGAAGTTGATCGTTGAAATGATAATTGATACGACAGAAGTACAAACTATCAATTCTTTTTCTACATCGGAATTTTTAAAAGAAGTGTATGGACTAATATGGATTGTACCCATTTTGACCCTTATATTGGGAATAACAATGGGGGTACTAGTAATTGTGTGGTTAGAAAGAGAAATATCTGCAGCGATACAACAACGTATTGGGCCTGAATATGCTGGCCCGTTGGGAATTCTTCAAGCTATAGCGGATGGGACTAAACTACTTTTTAAAGAGGACCTCCTCCCATCTCGAGGAGATATTCGTTTGTTTAGTGTGGGACCGTCTATAGCGGTTATATCAATTCTACTAAGTTATTTAGTAATTCCTTTTGGGTATCGTCTTGTTTTAGCCGATCTCAGTATAGGTGTTTTTTTATGGATCGCCATTTCTAGTATTGCTCCTATTGGGCTTCTTATGTCAGGATATGGATCGAATAATAAATATTCCTTTTTAGGTGGTCTACGAGCTACTGCTCAATCTATTAGTTATGAAATACCATTAACTCTATGTGTGTTATCAATATCTCTACGTGTGATTCGTTGGAATATGAACTTTGAACCTCTCTTCTAGAAATAAAAGAAAAAAGAAAGAGGTTCAATGTATTGAATAGATGTTTTCATTTTTTTTTATTCAGCATTCGGGTTGATGAGTTAAACCAGATAGTTATATGAGTGAAACTAAACAGCTTCCAAATTTGTAGTAAGAAGAAACAATCTCATTCCCTATGTACAAGAATAAAGTTGAAGTAAAAATAAGCAGTGTAAACTGCTTACCCCAAGATTAAGATTTTTTGATTAGTCATCATATCTTGAAGCGGGCGCAAACAAAAGATCAACTGTATGGAGTTTCTACTACTGTCTCATATGTATTACTATACCGGGGATCAATCAAAAGTCAGTGGACGGTTAGGAACACCAAGGTACACAAAGGATTAGTAATGGAGATAATGTAAGGTATCAAAAAAGAGGTATTTCTTCATAAAACGAATCATAATAAGGACTTGAAATTGGTAGAAATGATCAAGTAGTACTTCCCTACGATTCCGATCTAGAGTATGCTCCTATTCACTGGTTAAAGAAATGACTATCAAGAACGAATTAATTCTTTATTTTATTTTTGAGTATCCTCCTCTGAGACAGAAGAACAGGAAAAAAGAAATGGAATGCAGTAATTGAATGAATAATAAAAAAAGGGGATCCCTATTTATTATTTTCTCTATCCATATTCATACATATCGAATTCTTATCACGATTCATGAACTAATGACTAATTCTTTTTATTTTGTATTGATTGATATAAGGAGTATTTTATTGAAATATTAAGTTATTACCGAACAAAGAGAAATTTTTATTGTAAAGGATGAGATCAATTCGGAAGCACTTTTTTTATTATTCTAGCAGACAGAATTCCATTGGTCTAATTTGGGACTTTCCGATGTATCTTTATTCTATCCATCCAAAGATGGTGATAATACCGAACCCGTCCTTACATTTTTTTTGTGGCCATCGAGGAGCCGTATGAAGCTGAGGTCTCACGTACGGTTTTGAAATAGCGATGGGAACAGTGATGTTATTATCGACTATGATTATCTAACAGTTCAAGTACAGTTGATATAGTTGAAGCACAGTCAAAATATGGTTTTTGGGGGTGGAATCTGTGGCGTCAGCCTATAGGATTTATTGTTTTTCTAATTTCTTCTCTAGCCGAATGTGAGAGATTGCCTTTTGATTTACCAGAAGCGGAGGAGGAATTAGTAGCAGGTTATCAAACCGAGTATTCGGGTATCAAATATGGTTTATTTTATCTTGCTTCTTACCTAAATTTATTAGTTTCTTCATTATTTGTAACAGTTCTTTACTTAGGTGGGTGGAATTTACCTATTCCGTATATATCCATTTCTGAGCTTTTCGGAATAAAAAAAATCGCCGGCATTTTTGGAATAACAATGGGTATCCTTATTACATTAACTAAAGCTTATTTGTTTCTCTTCATTTCTATCACAACAAGATGGACTTTACCTAGAATGAGAATGGACCAGTTATTAAATCTTGGATGGAAATTTCTTTTACCTATTTCTCTAGGTAATCTGTTATTAACAACTTCTTCCCAACTTGTTTCATTATAAATAAGAGAATACGATAACACTATTTTAGATTCATAATCTCTATCAAACAAGAGAAAGAAACGTCAAATTTTTCATGTATATCTACAATATGTTCCCTATGGTAATTGGGTCCATGAATTATGGTCAACAAACAATACGAGCTGCAAGGTACATTGGTCAAAGTTTCATAATTACCTTATCCCACACAAATCGTTTACCTGTAACTATTCAGTATCCTTATGAAAAATCGATCACATCAGAGCGTTTCCGGGGTCGAATCCACTTTGAATTTGATAAATGTATTGCTTGTGAAGTATGTGTTCGTGTATGCCCGATAGATCTACCCGTTGTTGATTGGAGATTTGAAAGAGATATTAAAAAGAAACAATTACTTAATTATAGTATAGATTTCGGGGTTTGTATATTTTGTGGTAACTGTGTCGAGTATTGTCCAACAAATTGTTTATCAATGACTGAAGAATATGAACTTTCTACTTATGATCGTCACGAATTGAATTATAATCAAATTGCTTTGGGTCGATTACCAATCTCAATAATTGGAGATTACACAATTCAAACAGTTATGAATTCGACTCAAATAAAAATAGACAAAGATAAACCCTTTGATTCAAGAACAATTACCGATTACTAAGATTTTGTTTTGATATAAAGGATCCAAGCTTTTTATTTTGGGTAGTCAGTAACTACAAATAAAAACTAATGATTGTTGAGAATCACTCTTTGATTTAAACTAAAAATATATTTTTAGTGATGATTTCAAAATAACAAATTTCAACTACTTTTTTCTTTCGGATAAATATAAATAAAGTAAGGTTGGCCCAATAATTTTATCTATATCTACATTAATCCATATTCAAATTCAATTCAATTATAAATGTATCATATACATTATTATATACAAGAAAACAAAAATAGGGTAACCCCTTTTCCTTTCCTGGACCATTTATTTAGTAAAGTTAAAGTAAGGTCATGAAATAGTTAAAGTTATTTATTTTGTATTTTATACATAATGGGTTTACCTGGACCAATACATGATATTCTTGTTGTATTTCTGGGGTCAATTCTTGTATTAGGGGGTCTGGGGGTAGTATTATTTACCAATCCAATTTATTCTGCCTTTTCATTGGGATTGGTTCTTGTTTGTATATCCTTATTCTATATTTCATCGAACTCCTATTTTGTAGCTGCCGCACAGCTCCTTATTTATGTGGGAGCCATAAATATCTTGATCATATTTGCTGTAATGTTCATGAATGGTTCAGGATATTCCAATAATTCCTATTTTTGGACCATTGGAGATGGGGTCACTTTGATGGTTTGTACAACTATTCTTTTTTCACTAATTACTACTATCCCAGATACGTCATGGTACGGAATTATTTGGACTGCAAGGTCAAACCAGATTATGGAACAGGACCTAATAAATAACGTTCAACAAATTGGGATTCATTTATCAACAGATTTTTATCTTCCGTTTGAACTCATTTCAATAATTCTTTTAGTTTCCTTGATAGGTGCAATTACTATGGCTCGACAATAAGCAATAAAAATACTTAACTTATAATGATTCCCAATTCTTAGAATTCTAACTAAATTCTAAATAAATAAATAGAAATTTTTAGTTAAATCTATCTACCGTCAATATCTTCTTTTGTTGTGTAATTGTTCTATTCTAATCAATTGAATCGGTTGAATTGTTATTCATATTGAAATGAATCGAGATTGATAAGGAGTTAGTCAATGATGTTTGAGCATGTCCTTTTCTTGAGTGTTTATTTATTTTCTATCGGTATCTATGGATTGATCACAAGTCGAAACATGGTTAGAGCGCTTATGTGTCTTGAGCTTATACTAAATTCGGTTAATATCAATCTTGTAACATTTTCTGATATATTTGATAGTCGCCAATTAAAAGGAGACATTTTCTCAATCTTTGTTATAGCCATTGCAGCTGCTGAAGCAGCTATTGGACTTGCTATTGTTTCGTCGATCCATCGTAACAGAAAATCAATTCGTATTAATCAATCGAATTTGTTGAATAATTAGTGATAATCATCATAGATAATTTAAATAAAGACACATAAAAATATTTAATAGAATTGAAATACTATTTTTTATTGAATTTGAATGCAATTCAATTTTATTGAATTGCATTTTTATATTTATATTGAAATAATGATGACCAATTTGTTGGCCAATTAATTTGAATTCGCATGTGTAACTCGTATCATCATAATTGTTGAAACGAAAATCAAAGTGTCTTGACCTTTTCTCATAAACAGATTGATTTAAGAAATATATTGATTGTTTTTAATAAACCACTGTTTCGTCTGGTGTCTACAATATTACAATATATAATATATGATTCATTTACTACTAATTTGATTTGACCAGATCGAAAATCTTTTATGTTCAAAACTGTAATTTATAGATCCAATGTCACATTCAGTAAAAATTTATGATACATGTATAGGGTGTACTCAATGTGTACGAGCTTGCCCCACAGATGTATTGGAAATGATACCTTGGGACGGATGTAAAGCCAAGCAAATAGCTTCCGCGCCAAGAACCGAGGACTGTGTAGGTTGTAAGAGATGTGAATCTGCCTGCCCAACAGATTTTTTGAGTGTCCGTGTTTATTTAGGGCCTGAAACAACTCGCAGCATGGCTCTATCTTATTGATACGTTACAAAAAACTCCACTTGAATCATTTGTGATTCCTCTTTACCGACAAAAGCCCGTGCTCGACAAAATATATTATTTTGAGGACGGGCTTCTCTGGTCAAAATGTATCTTGTCTTTATCACGAGTTATTTTCCTTGGTTAACAATACTTGTTGTTTTACCGATATTCGCGGGTTCCTCAATTTTCTTATTCCCTCATAGAGGGAATAAGATGTTTAGGTGGTATACTATATGTATATGCTTATTAGAACTCCTTCTAACGACTTATGCATTCTGTTATCATTTCCAATTGGATGATCCATTAATGCAATTGAAGGAAGATTCTAAATGGATAGATGTTTTTGATTTCCACTGGAGACTAGGAATCGATGGGCTTTCCATAGGACCCATTTTACTGACAGGATTTATCACTACTTTAGCAACTTTAGCAGCTTGGCCAATTACTCGAAATTCGCGGTTGTTCTATTTCCTGATGCTAGCAATGTACAGCGGTCAAATAGGATTATTTTCCTCTCGAGACTTTTTACTTTTTTTCATCATGTGGGAGTTAGAATTAATTCCTGTTTACTTACTTTTATCCATGTGGGGGGGAAAGAAACGTCTCTACTCGGCTACAAAGTTTATTTTGTACACTGCAGGGGGTTCCATTTTTTTCTTAATAGGAGTTCTAGGTATGGGTTTATATGGTTCCAATGAACCAGCATTAGATTTTGAAAGATTAATTAATCAATCATATCCTGTGGCATTGGAAATAATATTCTATTTTGGCTTCCTTATTGCTTATGCTGTCAAATTGCCGATTATACCCCTACATACATGGTTACCTGATACCCATGGAGAAGCACATTACAGTACATGTATGCTTTTAGCTGGAATCCTATTAAAAATGGGCGCATATGGATTGATTCGGATCAATATGGAATTACTACCCCACGCTCATTCTATATTTTCTCCTTGGTTGGTGATAATAGGAACAATGCAAATAATCTATGCAGCTTCAACTTCTCTTGGTCAACGTAATTTAAAAAAGAGAATAGCCTATTCCTCTGTATCTCACATGGGTTTCACAATTATAGGAATTGGTTCCATAACCGACATGGGACTCAATGGAGCTATTTTACAAATACTCTCTCATGGATTTATTGGTGCTGCACTTTTTTTCTTGGCGGGAACGAGTTGTGATAGAACACGTCTTGTTTATCTCGAAGAAATGGGAGGGATATCTATCCCAATGCCAAAAACATTTACCATGTTCAGTAGCTTCTCGATGGCTTCTCTTGCATTGCCAGGAATGAGTGGTTTTGTTGCGGAATTTTTAGTATTTTTTGGACTAATTACTAGTACAAAATATCTTTTAATGTCAAAAATGCTAATTACTTTTGTAATGGCAATTGGAATGATATTAACTCCTATTTATTTATTATCTATGTTACGTCAGATGTTTTATGGATACAAGTTATTTAATATTCCAAACTCTAATTTTTGGGATTCTGGACTACGAGAACTATTTCTTTCAATCTGTATCTTTCTACCCGTAATAAGTATTGGTATTTATCCCGATTTTGTTCTCTCGTTATCAGTTGACAAGGTACACGCTATTTTATCCAATTATTATCATAGATAGTGTTTCATTAATGAAACGGAAGGAAAGTCTTATAATTCTTTGAATTTAATATTTTGAAAATCGTTTGCTGTACTGTATAATGAAAAAAGAAATAAAATGAATAAGAATTGTAATTAGATACATCTCGAGTTTTTGAGAACCATTTAAATTTGAATGATTCCTTGATTCAAACGGTTCTCAAAAACTCATAAAAACAAACTTTCGTTATATATGGGATGATGTTTTTATCTTATGTATTCTTCATGTAGTTTATTCAATTAGATGTTTATGTGAATGAACCATAACTATGTAGACCTATTCCTAATAGATTGATCCCAAAATAGCATATCCAAATTATAATAAATCCTATAGAAGCTACAAGTGCCGAATTCGTACCTTTCCAATTTATATTTGTTCTAGTATGTAAATAAATCGCGAATATGGTCCAAGTAATAAATGCCCAAGTTTCCTTGGGGTCCCAATTCCAATAGGATCCCCATGCCTCATCAGCCCATACTGCTCCACAAAGAATACCTATGGTTAAAAAGGTAAACCCTAGACTAATGACACGATAACTCCAATAATCCAAACGCTCAGTTAATTGATATTTGTAATAATTTTGAAATAAAGGAAAAGAAGTGTTTTTAAAAACACTTCTTTTTTCATTCAAATATTCAATCTCACCAAAGAAAAATGACTTAATTAATAAATTATAGCTTTTACAAAAAATTTTGATGTTTTTTCGAAATGTAATGACTAGAAGAGCGACTGATAATAATGATCCACATAAAAGAGCTGCATAGCTCAATAACATCATACTTACGTGCATCATTAACCACTGAGATTGTAGAGCAGGTACTAATATTGTGGATTGATGCATTTCAGTTGAAAGACCCGACATGGCAAAGCCTTGAGTAAAAATGGTACTTGGTGCAATTATTGTGCTTAAATCGTTTTTAAGGTTACGTATCTTGGGAATCATATGAATAATGAAGAAACTACACGAAAGGAAGATTAATGACTCGTATAAATTACTTAATGGAAAATGTCCCGAAGAAATCCAACGAGAAATTAATAATCCTGTTATAGAGAAAAAGGTAGCTATCATCCCTTTTTCTGATGAATCACGTAATCCTACAATTTTGTGGACTAATAAGGTCATCAAATGAATCATAATCACAATTGAAATGATCGAAAAAGAGATATGAGTTAATATATGTTCTAAAGTCACAAATATCATAAAAGGGGTCCCATTACAGAATTGGAAATCGCGAATTGAATACATTTTAGGATCTATTGTATCTCTTTTAGAAGATGCCGCCACTCGGACTCGAACCGAGATGCTTTAGCACTGCTTCCTAAGAGCAGCGTGTCTACCGATTTCACCACGGCGGCTTACTTGAAATAATAATAGTCAATTCATGTTGAATCGTCGAGATTCAAGGATTCAATATAGTTTAGGAAACATTAATTAGAATCAATGAATAAAGACTGGTTTGTGGTTTAAATATTTGAATCTTCAATAAAATACCTACCTAGGTAGTATCGTCGTGGGTTTTTTAACAATCAACTTTCATGTACTAGAAACTAAGTTTTCTCCAAACAGTTGGAACTCCATAGTTTTTTCTCGGTTGAGGTATAAAACTAAGAATTGTCTTTTTTTCTCAATTTTTTTATGATTTGTTTTTCATTTATCCGATTTCATGGATTCAAATGAAAAAGATTGAGTTTTTTTTCAATGAACAAAATCAAATAACTAGGATTTCATATCTATCACAATTTCATCATTAAATACAAATAATTTGTTATTTTTCTAATGATTTCGATACCTTAGTATATTAAAATTAAAGTATTAATATTCTTTATTGCGCATATAATTTATAATTTATAATACCATTTACAAAACCAATTAAGTTTTGGGATAGGCATATAACAAAAGAGTTTCAATCTCTATCACAATTGTACTTTTCACAATAGAAAAGTACAATTGTGATAGGGAAAAAAATAATACTTAGAACCCAATATACAAAAAACTATTATTCTATATATCACAGCAGTGAGTTCTAAGTAATATTGAGAAATTTAATACATAAAAATACATTAGTTAACATTCATCTTACAAAATTTGGGGTTCTTTAGGCTATATCAATTGAGATTATTCTAAGACTTTATTATTTGTTTGTCGCACAAAAAAACTTTTTGAATGCCCGGTGGAAACCGATTTCGCTAAAGAAAAAGTTTTTACTGCAACTAAATATCCTTTTTTCTTCCAAATATTTCTACGAATACGCTTTTTTGACATAGAAGTACGTTTTTTTGGAACTGCCATTCAAAAAAGGGGGGTTCCTCCTTTTATCGTTGTATGTGAAAGACATGTATTCTTCAAAATAGATCATTCTTTTTAGTTATTATCTATACTTATTTCGTGTATGTGGATAATTTTTTTAATATACTCTTTTTAATATACATTGTTTTTTTACTTTAACATATAAATATATAATAAACATACAAATATATATAATATAAATATATTTATATATACATGTATATGTGATATATATATCACATATACGTATGCGCGCACATCACACATCACATATATAAATGACATGAGGGAAAAAAAATGGAAGAAAATAAGGGAAAATTAAAATTGATTAAGTCCAGAGTGCTATGTCCATAATTCAAAGTAAGGAGTATCATAAGATTTCTGATAAACATAAGTTTTTTATTGGGTTTCAATCCAATCAATCAGTTACACAACAAGTTAGGTAATTACTCCCTTCCCAAAATGAACTAGAATACCTAGGTATATTTTTTATTCAAATATGGATCATAGTATCTATATTCGAATTAAAAAAAATACTCTTTTTTTGGTCTAACTCTTTTTCCTTACTATATATAGTATACTATATAATATATTTATTATACTATTATAGTATAATAAATATGTTTATTAATCAAAAAAAAATCAGAATAATTAAGAATCCCAATATTTGACTTTTTTTTCATATCTTTTTTTTTTATTTCTTTTATTATTGTTCCTTTCTAAAAGGATAAAAAAGATAAGAATTGGTGAATCGAGAACAATTTGTAATTATAAGAAAAAAGAGTTTCTTTTCTTATGGAACATACATATCAATATGCGTGGATAATACCTTTTCTTCCACTTCCAGTTACTATGTCAATAGGATTTGGACTTCTACTTATTCCGACAGCAACAAAAAATATTCGTCGCATGTGGGCTTTTCCTAGTGTTTTACTCTTAAGTATAGCTATGGTGTTTTCAGCCAATCTGTCTATTCAACAAATAAATGGAAGTTTTATCTATCAATATCTATGGTCTTGGACCATCAATAATGATTTTTCCTTAGAGTTTGGATACTTGATCGATCCACTTACTTCTATTATGTCAATACTAATTACTACTGTTGGAATCATGGTTCTTATTTATAGTGACAAGTATATGTATCACGATCAAGGATATTTGAGATTTTTTGCTTATATGAGTTTTTTTAATACTTCTATGCTGGGATTAGTTACTAGTTCAAATTTGATACAAATTTATATTTTTTGGGAACTTGTGGGAATGTGTTCTTATTTATTAATAGGGTTTTGGTTCACACGACCAATTGCAGCAAGTGCTTGTCAAAAAGCTTTTGTAACTAATCGTGTAGGGGATTTTGGTTTATTGTTAGGAATCTTAGGTTTTTATTGGATAACAGGTAGTTTAGAATTTCGGTATTTGCTCGAAATAACTAATAACTTAATCCAAAATAATGGGGTCAATTCTTTATTTGCTACCTTGTGTGCTTCTTTATTATTCGTCGGTGCAGTTGCTAAATCCGCACAATTCCCCCTTCACGTATGGTTACCTGATGCTATGGAAGGACCCACTCCTATTTCGGCTCTTATACACGCTGCTACTATGGTAGCAGCAGGAATTTTTCTTGTAGCTCGGCTTCTTCCTCTTTTCATAGTCATACCTTATATAATGAATTTCATTTCTTTAATAGGTGTAATAACACTATTATTAGGGGCTACTTTGGCCCTTGCTCAAAGAGACATTAAAAAAAGCTTAGCCTATTCCACAATGTCTCAATTGGGTTATATTATATTAGCTCTAGGTATAGGTTCTTATCGAGCTGCTTTATTCCATTTGATCACTCATGCCTATTCAAAAGCTTTATTGTTTTTGGGATCCGGATCTATTATTCATTCAATGGAACCTATTGTTGGATATTCACCAGATAAAAGTCAGAATATGGTTCTTATGGGTGGTTTAACAAGATATGTTCCAATTACAAGAACTACTTTTTTATTGGGTACACTTTCTCTTTGTGGTATTCCACCTCTTGCTTGTTTTTGGTCCAAAGATGACATTCTTAATGATAGTTGGTTGTATTCACCAATTTTCGCAGTAATAGCTTATTTCACAGCAGGATTAACCGCATTTTATATGTTTCGGGTATATTTACTTACCTTTGATGGGTATTTCCGCGTTCATTTTAAAAATTACAGTAGCACAAAAAATGGTTCGTTATATTCCATATCTCTATGGGGAAAAGGAACTCCAAGAGGAGTCAATCCAAATTTACTTTTATCAACAATGAATAAAAAGGTTTCTTTTTTTGCAAAAGAAAGATCGAAAATTGATAATAATGTAAGAAATAGGATACGATACTTTAGTACTTACTTTGGAAATAAATACACTTCCATGTATCCTCACGAATCGGACAATACTATGCTATTTCCTCTTCTTGTATTAGTACTATTTACTTTGTTGGTTGGATCAATAGGAATTTCTTTTGATCAAGGAGTAATAGATTTTGATATATTATCGAAATGGTTAACCCCATCAACAAATCTTTTACATTCAAGTTCTAATTATTCTGTAAATTTGGATGAATTTTTTACAAATGCAATTTTTTCGGTAAGTATAGCAATTTTCGGACTATTCATAGCATATATTTTATATGGATCCGCTTATTCATTTTTCCAGAATTTGGATTTAATCAATTCATTTTTAAAAGGGGGTCCTAAAAGAATTCTTGTGGACCGAATAAAAAATGTGATATACAATTGGTCATATAATCGTGGTTACATAGATATTTTTTATACTAGAGTTTTTACCGTGGGGATAAGAGGATTAACCAAACTAACTCAGTTTTTTGATAGACGTATAATTGATGGAATTACAAATGGTGT